TCTCGCCCCTACCATCAATAGGTTTAGCAAGAGCATTTATAACACGACCCAAATAAGCCTCGCTCACTGGTATCTGAGCAATTCTTCCTGTTGCTTTTACAGAACTTCCCTCTTGTATCATCAAACCGTCACCCATTAACACAACACCAACATTATTGGATTCCAAATTAAGAGCAATGCCTATTGTACCCTCTTCAAATTCTACTAATTCACCTGCCATTACTTCATCAAGACCATGAATACGAGCAATGCCATCACCTACTTGAAGTACGGTGCCAGTATTCACAATCTTGACTTCTCTATTATATTGCTCAATACGTTCACGGATAATATTACTAATTTCGTCGGCTCTAAGGGTTGCCATGAGTCTTGCTTAATTCTTTTTCAGAAGCAAAGGAAAAATCAATAAATAATACCTACAGTAGAAGGACTAATCAGTTATTTCTTTCATCGCCCCAAACATACGAATATTAGCACCGATAGTGCGTAAATGTAACTCGTTGTTCAAACAACTATTCAGAGTTCCTAGAGCTCCTTGTAAGGCTTGTTGAAAAACGCGTTGTCTGACTTGATTAATCGCTCTTTGTTGTTCAAACTGAATGGTTTCATTTTTGTAATTTTCTAATCGTTCCAAATTCTGATAAGTTGAATTAATCAAATTCAATTTTTCTCGTTCTATCTCGGAATATCCATTCACTCGAAACTCATCCGCTTCTATTTTCACTTTTCGTAAGCGGGCCTTGGCCTTTTCCAGCCTTTCAATGGACCCTTTGCGTAGCTCTTCTGAATTTCGAATAGTACTCAAGATTCTCTGTTTTCGATTATCTAATAAATCACTTAATGAAAGTAGATTATCTTCCCATTACAATTAATTTTAACAATTCCATGACCTCTTCCCGAACCAAACAGGAATCTTTCGATTCATTTGGCTCTCACGCTCACTTACTTATGGGGCATTCCCGTATCACTTTTTTATTTATATTTTTTTTATATATATATAATATAATGAGCTTATCCTCTCTTTTCTGTTCGGATTCAAAAATATTGAAACGGATCGTTGATCCAAGACCAGAATATTCGGAGGACTCTTCCGACCAGACAAAAAATCTGTAATTATCGGCAAAGTTGTTTCTTTTTTTTTATTCAAATCCAAAAAATTCCGCTTACTTTATACATAGGTCGTCGATTCCGCATTGGATAAAAAAAGGAGGGGATTCCCGTTTTTCAGTAACAATAAAAGGTTCACAAATCATTTTATCGATATGAGTGTTCTATATCGGATAAAATGCAAGGATTCGTTTTGAAACTCTCGCCATACTAACATAGTGGTAGAAAGAACACCAATGTTGCGCCCAGACTTCAAACAATTTAGCTTTAACCATGTTTAGGGCCCCATATTATTGGTTAATAGAGAATCAAAGTGTATTTACCAACGAATCACGAAATGCTACGGTTCGTACATATGATTTCTGAATTGATTCAGAAGTAATTCGCGGGATCGTGCACCTTTCTTTCCTAGTTATAAAGAAAAAAGTGCAGCTGGTTAGATCCAGCTTATTCTTGAAATAAACAACTCGCACACACTCCCTTTCCAAAAAAAATCAATACACCAAGGACTACACTTAGATTTATTGGATTTGTTGCTAAAATATCGGTATTAAATCCGAAACTCCCGGCGGACGGCCAGTGACCCAAGGAAACGAAAGAATCGGTTACATTTTTCATATGATCTCCTCTTATAGATAGGACTGACTAAATTGAACAGAGTTCTTTTTGTATTACTTCACCCTTTGTTGATTTTATTTTTTCCGTATTTTTCAATCTATTTAATTTCAATTGAACTCCCCCCCAAAAAAAAAATACTTAATTATAATTAGGTCCCAGGCCAGGTATCATATCAATTACGATATATCTCGTTCGTTGCAAGGCGTACTAAAAAAGGGGGTTCCATTGGACCGAGAACGGGAAGGAAAAAAGCGAGTGGATCCGCTAATTCCTGATCCTCAAATTAGTCCTTCCCACGGGGTATTGTATTATCTCAACGAATAAGTTAAAGTTATTGTAGGATTGAAATCTTGATATAATTTGAAAAATGAAGCGGCAAATCTAAGATAATAAAATAAGAAAGATAAAAATAAGACTTTCCCATTTATTTCGAGGATTAAACAAAAGGATTTGCAAATAAAAGCGCTAATGCCACGACCAGTCCATAAATTGTTAAAGCTTCCATAAAAGCCAGACTAAGCAATAAAGTACCTCGTATTTTACCCTCTGCTTCTGGTTGTCTCGCGATACCTTCTACGGCTTGGCCCGCAGCAGTCCCTTGTCCAACTCCAGGTCCAATAGAAGCCAGCCCTACAGCCAATCCAGCAGCAATAACGGAAGCAGCAGAAATCAGTGGATTCATGGTAAGCTCCTCGCATAAAAATAAAGAAATGGTTAATGATACAAGCAACCAATGAATTATGGCTTATTATTCCATTACTAAGATCCATCCAAT